TACATTATATGATGCAAATTTGTAACACTATATATCAACACATATCTGAATTCGTTGATAATGCCAATCGAGCCTTACCTGGTTTAGGGGTTTAACAGGATAAATTAGGACTCGCTGGGCTTAGGGGGTAGGGGGGTTTACCGCGCGCGCGTGAGAATTGCAATAGATTGAAAGGAGGGGGAATACTTACAATATTATGTGGAGTTAATAATAATTTATGCACCTGAAATAAACATATGTGATGTAATTCAGTTATGACTATAAAACATGCATGAAACTACGGATAATATAATGTAATGTAAGATAAAACACTATTGAATGTTTATGAGAATAAACATGTAAAATTTCAATTATTGTCCGGGATAATAACATATTCATTGGGGTTTACAGATGAATTTGAGTATTAATTGTGTTTGCGTGGATTAAATATGGGGAAATTACAGTTATAGTTCTACCACATTACACTGGCTTTGTTAGAAGCACTAAAACATGGACTACCTTGACAGAGGTTGGTAGGGTGCATGAAATATGTCAGATGAAAGTGACCCGGAAAAAAAAGAACCCCATGCCTTTTAGAGTGAACGCCTTGGCATGGGGGGTTTTTGCTAATGAGAAGTCCCACCATTAATCAGATGCCAGTATAATTCACAGTGGGTGGGGTAATTAATAGTATGGCCCTGAAATAGGAACCAGATGCCAGTAATAGTTCAAGTAGTGTGACCCCCACAAGTTTTGCCCCTGACCCTATCAAGGACCGTGTATCTTAAGTTATCGAGTAATGGTGGTCTCTTGCTAACCCCTAATTAATTTTGATAAGGTAGGTTATGTTGAGTGTTAGTTGTATAGTACTTTGTTCTATTTTAAGATAGTTGGGATAAAGGTAAGAATGTGATATGTACGACTTCTTGTAAATTTTAAAACAAATATGGTTAAAATAATTGTATGGTGATATATAATGTAATGCATTAAACCATAATGTAATATTATGCATAATATGCACTAAACCATAGTGTTGAGTTATGCATATTATGTACTATACCATAGTGAATGAATGCAAGATGGGACATTCTTGATATCAGGAAATAGTTTAGTTTAGAATCCTGGCTTTGGGAGTCAGGGGTGGGAGTTAGAATCTTCCTTTTCTGGCACTAGGAGGGGATTTAACCCTCGATCTCCGGATTACAAGACCGGTGCTTTGAGGCTAAGCTACTAGGGCAGTTGAGGTTAAGGGATTTGTTTTCTAATCAACTTGCTAGTGGGTTTAAGATTAAGAAAAGTGAGAAGTATAGGATGGAGGCGATTTGTCCAATAATGATGAATGGGTCTTCGACTGGCATACCACCAATTCAGGTTAGGATAAATACGTCTGCTACGAGGATTCAGAATAGGAGTTGTGAGAGAGGACGGAAGGTGAGTCCTCGTTGTTTGGAGGTGTGTAATATTGGGACAATTATAAGTACTAGGATGGAGAATAGGAGTGCTAAGACTCCACCTAGTTTATTGGGGATTGATCGTAGGATGGCGTATGCAAAGAGGAAGTATCATTCTGGTTTAATATGTGGAGGTGTTACAAGAGGGTTGGCGGGGGTGAAGTTTTCTGGGTCTCCGAGGAGATTGGGTGAGAAGAGAGCTAGGGATGTGAGGGTTGAGAGGAGAATAATAAAGCCTAGAATGTCTTTGTAAGAGAAGTAGGGGTGGAAGGGGATTTTGTCTGCGTCGGAGTTTAGGCCGATTGGGTTGTTGGAGCCTGTTTCATGTAAGAAGAGGGCGTGTAGGAGTGTAGCTGCGATAATTGCAAATGGGAGTAAGAAGTGAAATGCGAAGAATCGTGTTAGGGTGGCGTTGTCGACGGAAAAGCCACCTCAGATTCATTGTACTAGTGCGTCTCCTATGTAGGGGACGGCTGATAGGAGGTTTGTGATTACTGTGGCTCCTCAAAATGATATTTGTCCTCATGGTAGGACATATCCGACGAATGCAGTTATTATTACGAGGAGGAGTAGCACTACTCCGATGTTTCAGGTTTCTTTATAGAGGTATGAGCCATAGTATAGTCCTCGTCCAATATGTAAATAGAGGCAGATGAAGAAGAATGAGGCTCCGTTGGCGTGCAGGTTACGGATGACTCATCCATAATTTACGTCTCGACAAATGTGGGCTACGGATGAAAAGGCAGTGGAGATATCTGAGGTGTAGTGTATAGCTAGGAATAGTCCTGTTATGATTTGTACTATAAGGCAGAGTAGTAGTAGGGAACCGAAGTTTCATCATGCAGAGATATTGGAGGGAGCAGGGAGGTCAATTAGAGCGTCATTAGCGATTTTAAGGAGGGGGTGGGTTTTTCGGGTGATCATGGTTCTTATAGTTGAATAACAACGATGGGTTTTCAAGTCATTAGTCCTGGTTAGAGTCCAGGTGAGAATTATGATGTATCTTCTTAATTTATTTTTGTTAAGTTTGGTGGTTGGGTTGGTTGGGGTTGCTTCTAATCCTGCACCTTATTTTGCTGCTTTGGGGTTGGCTATAGCAGCGGGGGTAGGATGTGGGGTTTTAGTAGGCTATGGTGGGTCATTAGTTGGTTTAATATTATTTTTAATTTATTTGGGTGGAATGTTGGTAGTGTTTGCGTATTCGGCAGCTTTGGCTGCTGAGCCTTTTCCTGAATCGTGGGGAACAGGGTCGGTTAAGACTTATGTTTTGGTATACTTGATTGGAGTAGGGGTTGCAGCGTGGTGGTTTTGAGGTGGTTATGGGGGCTGAGCTGTGGATGAGTTTAAAGAGTTTTTTATGGTGCGTTGTGATGTGGGTGGGGTTTCTTTAATGTATTCTGTTGGTGGGGGAATGTTAGTTGTGTGTGCCTGGGTGCTGTTGTTGTGTCTTTTTGTGGTGTTGGAACTTACACGGGGTTTGGGTCGGGGGGCACTTCGGGCTGTTTAGATTGTGGTTAGTAGGGCAATAATTAGTATTGTTGAAATTAAATAGAGGGATAGGTAAATTTTGACGATGTTGGTGTTGATGTTATCAAATATAGAGGAGAGTGAGTGGTGGGCTGGGTGGAGTCCTTTAGGTCCTATTTCTAGTCATTGTCGGTCAAGGCTGGTAGCTTGTTTTCCTAGGGTAAGATTAAGTTTTGGGAGAAGGCGATGGATGATGGGTGGGAAGAATCCTAGTATGTTGGAGAAGTTGTGTGGGACTATGGATGGGGTAATTTTGATTTGTTTGGAGGCTGTTGTGGCTAGTGCTAGGGCAATAATTAGTCCTGTAATTGTTACTGCAAGTGCGGCTAGTTTAAGAGATAGGGGTATAGTTATAATAGGTGTTTTGGATGGGAGGAAGTATGAGGTAATGATTAGTCCTGCGATAATGCTTCCTCAGGCTAGGCGTTCAATTGATGCAGTAAGTGCGGGGTTGTTTTCATTAATGGGGGAGAAGGAGGTGAATCGGGGAGATCCTATTGTTACGAAGAAAATTACTCGTAGACTGTAAATGGCTGTGAAGGAGGTGGCAATTAGTGTAAGGGCAAGGGCTCAGGCGTTTAGGTGAGAGGTGTTTAGGGCTTCAATAATTGCATCTTTTGAGAAAAAGCCTGCTAGGAAGGGCATGCCTGTAAGTGCGAGACTGCCAATAATTAAGCAGGAGGAGGTAAATGGTAGTAGTTTGTGTAGGCCTCCCATTTTTCGGATATCTTGTTCATCGTTGAGGCTGTGAATAATTGAGCCGGAGCATATGAATAATATAGCTTTAAAGAAGGCATGGGTGCAAATGTGTAGGAAAGCCAGGTGGGGTTGGTTGAGGCCAATGGTGACTATTATTAGGCCGAGTTGGCTTGATGTTGAGAAAGCTACGATTTTTTTGATGTCATTTTGGGTTAGGGCACAGGCAGCGGTAAAGAGAGTTGTTAGGGCTCCAAGGCAGAGACAAATGGTTAGGATTAATTGGTTGTTTTCTATTAATGGGTGTAGTCGAATAAGGAGGAAAATACCTGCGACCACTATTGTGCTTGAGTGGAGTAGGGCTGAGACGGGAGTTGGACCTTCTATTGCTGAAGGAAGTCAAGGGTGAAGGCCAAATTGGGCAGATTTTCCGGTAGCAGCAAGGATGATGCCAAGTAGGGGGAGGGTTATGTCAAATTCTTTGGATAGTAGGAAGATTTGTGGAATTTCTCATGAGTTTAGGTTTATCGCGATTCAAGCAATAGCTAAAATGAGACCTACGTCTCCAACTCGGTTGTAGATAACTGCTTGGAGGGCTGCTGTGTTGGCATCAGCTCGGCCGTGTCATCATCCAATTAGGAGGAATGATATGATGCCTACTCCTTCTCAGCCAATGAATAGTTGAAATAGATTGTTAGCGGTTACTAGAATGATTATAGCTACTAGAAATAGGAGTAGGTATTTAAAAAATCGGTTTAGGTATGGGTCGGAGTGTATATATCATGATGCAAACTCTAGGATTGATCATGTTACATATAGGGCAATAGGGGTGAAGATTAGGGAGTAGTGATCAAATTTGAAGCTAATATTAACATCAAAGTTTATAATATTTATTCAGTGTCAGGTAATAATAATGTTTTCTGTTCCTTGGTCTAGAAAAATAATTAGTGGGATAGTATTGATGAAGAATGCGGTAGATACTGCATTTTTGGCATATTTAAGGGCTCAGTTTTGGTTTGAAGGGGAGGGGGTTAGTGTTGTTAGTAGGGGTCAGATTAGAATTGTTAAGGTTAGGAGAAGAGTAGTGATTATAATAGTATTTACCATAGCTGCTACTTGGAGTTGCACCAAGAGTTTTTGGTTCCTAAGACCAATGGATGGACTATTATCCTTTAGAAGCGATGGTTTATAAAAACGAATGAGCCACGGAGTTTAACCGTGGATATAGGGATTAGCAGTCCTTATTGCTTCGGGCCTCTTTCGGTGGATAAGGGGATTTTAACCTCTATTCTTAGAATCACAATCTAATGTTTTGTGTTAAACTATATCTACAGTATCATCAGCCTCATATAATTTCTGGTTTTGTAGTTAGGAGGATGATTGGAAGGAGATGAAGGGCTATAAGGAGGTGTTCTCGTGTGTGGAAGGGTTGAAGGTTGCTGATATGTTGTGGGAGTGGGCCTCGTTGGGTTATTAAGAATAGATAAAGGGAATAGGCGGCAGTGATTAGGGTTCCTGCTCCAGTAAAGGCTAGGGTTCATGGAGATCAGTTGAATATTGCTGTAATAATTACTAGTTCTCCTATTAAATTGGGGAGGGGTGGTAGGGCTAGATTTGCTAAGTTTGAGATGAACCATCAGGTGGCGGTGAGGGGGAAAATAATTTGTAAACCTCGGGCTAGAACTATTGTTCGGCTATGGGTTCGTTCATAGGTGGTGTTGGCTAGACAGAAGAGGGCGGAGGAGACTAAGCCATGGGCGATTATCAGTACTAATGCTCCGGTAAATCCTCATGGTGTTTGAATTAGAATTCCTCCAGCAACGAGGCCTATGTGGCTAACAGATGAGTAGGCAATTAGTGATTTTAGGTCTGTTTGTCGGAGACAGATGGAGCCTGTTATGACAACTCCTCAGAGGGCTAGGGCTACGATTGGGTAAATTATGTCTTTGGATAAGGGGTCCAGAACTACTATTATGCGTATTATTCCATAGCCTCCAAGTTTTAAGAGGATTGCTGCTAGGACTATTGATCCTGCTACTGGGGCTTCTACGTGAGCTTTTGGAAGTCAAAGGTGGACTCCGTAGAGGGGTATTTTTACCAGGAAGGCGATTAGGCAGCCTGCTCATCAGATTTTATCCCCTCAAGAGGTAAGGGTTAATGGTTGTGAGTATTGGAGGATGAGTATTGAGAGTGTTCCTGTGTTTTGGTGGAGGAGAAGGAGGGCTACTAGTAGGGGGAGGGATCCTGCTAGTGTGTAGAATAAAAAGTATGTTCCTGCACTTAGACGTTCAGTTTGATTACCTCATCGTGTAATAATAATTAGGGTTGGAATGAGGGTTGCTTCAAACATTACATAGAATATAATGATTTCGGTAGCACCGAATGCTATAATTAGGAAAGTTTGAAGGGAGGTTAGGAGGGTAATATAGGTTCGTTGGCGGTTAATGGGTTCTGTTTTAATATGGTTTTGGCTGGCTAAAATTATTAGGGGAAGGAGTCAACAGGTAAGAACGAGCAGTGGAGTTGATAAAGGATCTGTGCCTAGATATAAGTTGGAGGAGGTTCAGCCTGTTTCTAAAGGTCATTTAATTCAGGCGAGGCTAGCTAATGCAATAGTAAGGCTTTGGAGAGTTGTAATGGTTCAAAGTCATTTTGGGGAGGAGAGTCAGATTGTAGGGAATAGTATAATTGTTGGTATTAGGATTTTTAGCATTGTAATAGGTTTAGGGCTTGTAGGCGGTCTGTTCCGTGGGTACGAGCTGTAGCGACTAGTAAGGCTAGTCCTGCTCCGGCTTCACAGGCTGAGAAGGCTAGCAGGAGAATAGGGGCTGCAGAAAAGGCAGTTGATTCTAATTGTAAGGTTCATATAGCTAGGGCGATGAACAGGGATAATATTATTCCTTCTAGGCATAGTAGGGCTGATAAGAGGTGGGTACGGTGGAAGGCTAAGCCTATTAATCCTAAAGTGAATGCTGAGGTGAAGCTGAAGTATGCTGGTGTCATAAGGGGATCACGGATTTAAACCGTGGTTTTCTGAGCCGAAATCAGAGGTCTTATGTTTGGACTAATCTCCTATTCGGCTCATTCTAGGCCTCCTTGTATTCATTCATAAATTAAGCCTAGTGTTAGGAGGATTAAAATGGTTGCAGCTCATAGAAGGGTATAGGTAGGGTCTGGAAGTTGGTTGCCTCATGGTAGTGGAAGGAGTAGGGCAATTTCTAGGTCAAATAATAGGAATAGGATGGCGATAAGAAAGAAGCGTAGGGAGAATGGTAATCGTGCTGACCCTAGGGGGTCAAAGCCACATTCATATGGAGAGAGCTTTTCTGCGTCAGGATTTATTTGGGGTAGTCAGAATGATACTAGGGCAAGGATTGAGGAAAGAGCAAGGGAGATGAGAAGAGTAATTATGACTAGATTCATTATCTTTCCTTGGGGTTTAACCAAGACTAGGTGATTGGAAGTCACTTGTACTAACTTTAAATACTAGAAAGATATGATCCTCATCAGTAAATAGAGACATATAGGAACAATCATACAACATCTACAAAATGTCAGTATCAGGCAGCTGCTTCAAATCCAAAATGATGTTCTGATGTAAAGTGATACTGGATTTGACGGAGTAGGCAGATAGCAAGGAAACTTGAGCCAATGATGACATGTAGACCGTGGAAACCAGTTGCTACGAAGAAAGTTGAACCGTAGACTCCATCAGCGATGGTGAAGGGGGCTTCATAATATTCTATTGCTTGGAGGGCGGTAAAGTAGAAACCTAGTAGGATGGTTAGTGTAAGGGATTGGATTGCTTGTTTGCGTTCTCCTTCTATAAGGCTGTGATGTGATCATGTTACTGTTACACCAGATGCTAGTAGGACAGCGGTATTAAGGAGTGGTACTTCAAAGGGGTCTAGGGGAATGATTCCTGTTGGGGGTCAGCAGCCTCCTAGTTCTGGGGTGGGGGCGAGGCTGGAATGATAAAAGGCTCAAAAAAATCCTAAGAAGAAGAATACTTCTGAAGTAATAAAGAGGATTATTCCATATCGAAGACCTTTTTGTACTGGTGGGGTGTGGTGGCCTTGAAAGGTGCCTTCTCGGATAATATCCCGTCATCATTGGTATATAGTGAGTAGGAGAAGAATTAGCCCTAATGTTAGTAGAACTGTTGAGTGGAAGTGAAATCAGATTGCTAAACCAGATGTTATTAAGAGAGCAGCTACTGCGCCGGTAAGGGGTCATGGGCTTGGGTCAACCATGTGATATGCGTGTGCTTGGTGGGCCATTAAACGTTTTCTTGTAGGTAGAGGCTTAGTAATAGTACGAATACATAGGCTTGAATAAAGGCTACCGCGATTTCTAGAAGGGTTAGGAGTACTAGGAGAATGGCGGTAAATGTTGCTACTGTAGTTATAAGTGGTATTAGTGTAATTGTTGCAGTTGAGATTAGTTGAATTAATAGGTGGCCGGCTGTGAGGTTGGCTGTAAGTCGTACACCTAGTGCGAGGGGACGGATAAATAGGCTAATAGTTTCAATAATAATTAGGACTGGAATTAGGAGGGTGGGGGTTCCTTCGGGAAGGAGATGGCCTAGGGCTGCTGTAGGTTGGTTTCGTATTCCGATAATGATTGTGGCTAATCAGAGTGGAACAGCTAGGCCCATATTTAGTGATAATTGAGTTGTGGGTGTAAATGTATATGGTAAGAGGCCTAATATATTTAATGTGAGGATGAAAATTATTAGGGAGGTAAGAATTATTGCTCATTTATGTCCACCAGGATTTAAGGGGGTGAGTAGTTGTTGTGTGAAGGTTTTAATAAATCAACTTTGGATGGAAATTAGTCGGTTATTTAAGTAGCGATTAGTTGGGGATGGGATTAAGATTCAGGGGAGAGTTAGTGAGATAGCAATTAGGGGAATTCCTAAGTGTGTGGGGCTTATAAATTGATCGAATAGGTTTAGTGCCATGGTCAGTTTCAAGTGTCTGATTTAAGGTTTTCGGTGCTTAGTATTGTGATATCATTTGTGAAGGTGTGGTTTAGGACTTTAGGGGGAATTACTGTTAGAAAAATTAGTCATGAGAATACAAGAATAGCAAATCATGGGGCGGGGTTTAATTGTGGCATATCACTAGAGGTGGTCGGGGGTCACCAATCTTTAGCTTAAAAGGCTAATGCTAATCCCAGTTTAGCTTCCTAGTGAGGCGTCTTCAAGTATTAAGGAGGATCAATTTTCAAAGTGTTCCAGAGGGACAGCTTCTACAACAATTGGTATAAAGCTGTGGTTGGCGCCACAGATTTCAGAACATTGTCCATAGAATACTCCGGGGTGGGAGGTAATGAAGGATGTTTGGTTTAATCGTCCTGGGACAGCATCTATTTTAATTCCTAGTGCTGGTACGGCTCAGGAGTGGAGGACATCTTCGGCTGATACTAGGACTCGAATGGGGGATTCTATTGGGATAACTATTCGATGGTCTGTTTCAAGTAGTCGAAATTGTCCAGGGGATAGGTCTTGTGTGGGGATTATATATGAATCAAAGGCTAAATTTTCATAGTCGGTATATTCGTAGCTTCAATATCATTGGTGGCCTATAGCTTTTACGGTGAGATGTGGGTCATTGACTTCATCTATTAGGTAGAGGATTCGTAGGGATGGTAGGGCAATCAAGATAAGAATAACTGCTGGAAGGATTGTTCAAATAATTTCGATTTCTTGGGAATCTAAAATATACTTATTAGTGAGTTTAGTTGTTACTATTACAACAATAATATATAGGACTAGGGTGCTGATTAGGAAAACAATTATTAAGGCATGGTCATGGAAGTGCAGAAGTTCTTCTATTACAGGGGAGGCCGCGTCTTGGAATCCTAGTTGTGAGGGATGTGCCATTAAGCCATTGGGCTTAAGATACGTAGGAGTTTAACCTACAATTCTGTCTTGACAAGGCAGGGTAATGTTTTTACTAGTATCTTATAGAAGAAAGTGACAGAGGGGTTATGTGACTGGCTTGAAACTAGTTTACGGGGGTTCGAGTCCCTCCTTTCTCGTTAGTTGGTTTTTACTTGTACGAAAGCTGGTTCCTCAAATGTGTGATAAGGTGGTGGACATCCATGTAGTCATTCTGGGTTTGTAGAGGTTAATTCAACAGAAAGGACTTCTCGTTTAGCAGTAAAGGCTTCTCATAGGATATATAGGAATATTACAACTGCCACTAGGGAAATTAAAGAGCCAATTGATGAAATAATGTTTCATAATGAGTAGGCATCTGGATAGTCTGAGTATCGTCGTGGTATTCCGGCTAAGCCTAGGAAGTGTTGGGGGAAGAAAGTTAGGTTAACACCCAAGAATATGGTTCCAAAGTGAATTTTTGTTCATGTATCGTGTATTGTATAGCCTGTAAAAAGGGGGAACCAGTGAACGAAAGCTCCCATGATAGCAAAGACAGCTCCTATGGATAGGACATAGTGGAAGTGGGCTACTACGTAGTATGTGTCATGTAGTACAATATCTAATGATGAATTGGCTAGGACAATTCCAGTCAATCCTCCGACTGTGAAGAGAAAGATAAAGCCGAGTGCTCATAGTAGGGGAGTTTCTCATTTAATTGAGCCTCCGTGTAGAGTAGCAAGTCAGCTAAAAACTTTAACTCCGGTTGGGATTGCAATAATTATTGTTGCAGATGTAAAGTATGCTCGGGTATCTACGTCCATTCCTACTGTAAACATATGATGGGCTCATACGATAAAACCTAAGAGACCAATAGCCATTATAGCTCATACTATTCCTATATAGCCAAATGGTTCTTTTTTACCTGCGTAGTAGGCTACGATATGTGAAATTATTCCGAATCCTGGTAAAATTAGAATATATACTTCTGGATGACCGAAGAATCAAAAGAGATGTTGGTAGAGGATTGGGTCTCCCCCTCCTGCGGGGTCAAAGAAAGTAGTATTAAGGTTACGGTCTGTTAATAGTATAGTGATACCGGCAGCTAGAACTGGAAGGGAAAGAAGTAGGAGTACAGCAGTAATTAGGATGGCTCAAACAAATAGAGGTGTTTGATATTGTGAGATAGCTGGAGGTTTTATATTAATAATAGTTGTGATAAAGTTGATGGCCCCTAGAATTGATGATACTCCTGCTAGATGAAGAGAAAAGATAGTAAGGTCTACAGAAGCTCCTGCGTGTGCGAGGTTTCCAGCAAGAGGGGGATAAACAGTCCATCCTGTTCCTGCTCCCGCTTCAACTCCTGATGAGGCAAGGAGAAGTAGGAAGGATGGAGGTAGAAGTCAGAAGCTTATGTTATTTATTCGGGGAAATGCTATGTCAGGGGCTCCAATTATTAAGGGAACGAGTCAATTTCCAAAACCTCCAATTATGATTGGTATCACTATAAAGAAAATTATTACAAAAGCATGAGCGGTAACAATAACATTGTAAATTTGGTCGTCACCTAGAAGGGCGCCAGGTTGAGCTAGCTCCGCCCGAATTAATAGGCTAAGGGCGGTTCCAACTATCCCGGCTCAGGCACCAAACACTAGGTAAAGGGTGCCAATGTCTTTATGGTTGGTTGAGAAAAATCAGCGTGTGATTGTCACAGGTAGGGTGGCCGAGGGTTAGGCGGTGGATTGTAGCTCCATGAACAAAGGTTCAAGTCCTTTTCCTATCACAGCTCTGTAGTGTATAACATATTGGATTGCAAATCCAAAGATGCAGTTTAAACGTCTGCCGGGGCTTTCCCCGCCTTTTGGCAAGGGGCGGGGGAAGTAGATGAATGCTCGTTGGTTTGAGCGCCTAGCTGTTAACTAGGAGTTTGTAGGATCGAGGCCTTCTCATCTAGTAAGGCTTTAGCTTAATGAAAGTGTCTGGGTTGCATTCAGAAGATGTGGGATAGAGTCCTGCAAGTCTTATTCAGAGATTAGGAGACTTTCACTCCTGCTTAAAGCTTTGAAGGCTTTTGGTCTATATTATTATCCTAAATCTCTAGTTAAGTAGTGTTTGGGTCATAGGGGTTAGGGGCAGGAGTAGCAGGGTGAGGGCTATTAGAATGGTGAGGGGGATTGTGTTTTGTGTGTTAGATAGGCGTCAGGGGGTTAAAGAGTTGTTTGTGTTAGGAGAAATTGTAAGGGCTATGGCGTAGCATAGACGGAGGTAGAAGTAAAGGCTTAGGAGGGCGCTGAGTGCTATGATAGTTGCGGTTAGAGGAAGATTTTGGATGGTGAGTTCTTGTAAAATTAATCATTTTGGTATAAATCCTGTTAGGGGAGGGAGACCTCCTAAGGATAGTAGGGCAAGGGTGGCGGTAGTTGTGATGATTGGAGCTTTGGATCAGATTGTTGCTAGTGTATTGATTTTTGTGGTGGATAATAATTTGAATGTTAGGAATGTTGCGGAGGTTATTACAATATATAGAAGTAGGGTTAGGATAGTTAGTTGGGGTTTGAATTGGACAATAATGATTATTCAGCCCAGGTGAGCAATGGATGAGTAGGCTAAGATTTTTCGTAGTTGAGTTTGGTTGAGGCCTGCTCAGCCGCCAATGAATGTTGATAGTAGGCCAAGGGTAATTAGTAGTTGGGGATGGATTATTTGGGCTGTTTGAATAATTAGTGCGAAGGGTGCTAGTTTTTGTCAGGTAGCTATAATTAGTCCTGTGGAAAGGTCTAGTCCTTGTATTACTGGGGGTATTCAAAAGTGTATGGGGGCTAGTCCTACTTTTAGTGCTAGTGCTATGGTAATTAGTGTAATTGCGATGGGGTGGTTTAGGTAATAGATGTTTCATTCTCCTGTGGTTCAAGCATTGATGGTGCTAGCAAATAGGATTGTGGCTGCGGCAGTGGCTTGGGCTAGGAAATATTTGGTGGTTGCTTCTACGGCTCGGGGGTGGTGGTGTTGGGCTATTAGGGGTAAAATTGCTAATGTATTGATTTCAAGGCCTATTCAGGCCAAGAGTCAATGGGAGCTCATGAATGTTAGGGTTGTGCCTAGGCCTAAGCTTGATAACAGGATTATTAGGATATAGGGGCTCATTGGTAAGAGAAGGGTTTTAACCTACATTTTCGGGGTATGGGCCCGAAAGCTTAATTTAGCTGATCTTACTAGGAAGTGGTGTAATGGAAGCACTTGGAGTTTTGATCTCCATAATGAGGGTTCGAGTCCCTTCTTTCTAAGGAGCTGGGAGGATTTTAGCCTCCGTGAATCACTCTATCAAAGTGGTCCTTGGGCATTCAGGCACAGTTCCTTTATAGTTGGGGTGGTAGGCCCGTGAATGCGATTGGTAGGGCAGCATGTCATAGAATTAGGGCAAGGGTCATTGGTAGGAAGTTTTTTCAAACTAGGTGTATGAGTTGGTCATATCGGAAGCGGGGGTAGGAGGCACGTACTCATAAAAATAGGAGGGATAGTAGTGCGGCTTTTGTTATGATGTTGATTGAGGCGAGTTCAGGGGTAGTGGGGGTGTAGGTTGCACCTAGAAATAGGATGGTGGATAGTGTGTTTATAAGGAGAATATTGGCGTATTCGGCTAGGAAAAATAGTGCGAAAGGACCTCCTGCATATTCTACATTAAATCCGGATACAAGTTCTGATTCTCCTTCTGCAAGGTCAAAGGGGGCTCGGTTTGTTTCGGCCAGGGTAGAGATATATCATATAGCGGCGAGGGGTCAGGCTGGAAGGAGTAGTCAGATTGCTTCTTGGGTTGTGTTAAATATTTGTAGGGTGAAGCCTCCTGTAAAGATAATAATAGACAGTAAAATTAGGCCTAGGCTGACTTCATAGGAGATAGTTTGGGCGACTGCTCGGAGGGCTCCTATTAGGGCATATTTTGAGTTGGAGGCTCATCCTGAGCCTAGGATAGAGTAGACTGCTAGGCTTGAGAGGGCTAGAATAAATAGTATACCTAAATTTAAGTCAATAATGGGGTGGGGTAGGGGTATAGGTGCTCATAGTATTAGGGCGAGGGTAAGAGCTAGTATAGGGGTGGCGAGAAATAGAAATGGGGAGGAGGTAGAGGGACGTAGGGGTTCTTTAATGAATAGTTTGATACCATCTGCGATTGGTTGTAGAAGTCCATAGGGGCCTACTACGTTGGGGCCTTTGCGTAGTTGTATATATCCTAAGACTTTTCGTTCGAGTAGGGTTAGGAAGGCGACTGCCAATAGGACGGGAATAATGTAGGCTAAAGGATTAATTAGATGGGTAATTAATAGGGTTATCATGAATTAAGAGGAGGATTTGAACCTCCGGTTGAAAGGGCTTAGGCCTTTTGCAATTAACCGGGCTCTGCCATCTTAATAATCTTATCTTGACGGATGGGGTATGCCCTCCTTTTAGTTAATTGAGTTGTTGTCATTAAGTTGGGGTGGGGCGTATTGGTAATAGGGGCCCCCTTTTTCCGGTCCTTTCGTACTGGGAAAAATGGCATTACAGATAGAAACTGACCTGGATTGCTCCGGTCTGAACTCAGATCACGTAGGACTTTAATCGTTGAACAAACGAACCCTTAATAGCGGCTGCACCATTAGGATGTCCTGATCCAACATCGAGGTCGTAAACCCCCTTGTCGATATGGACTCTGAAAGGGGATTGCGCTGTTATCCCTAGGGTAACTTGGTCCGTTGGTCGGCGGGTGGCCGGATCTTTATGGTCAGAGGTTCTGTGACTTAGAGATGTCTTTCTTGGTTCTGGAGGTGGGTCCAGTCCTCATGGGAGCTTTATTTTCTCCCGTGGTCGCCCCAACTAAAGACTAGGATCAGATATTATTTGGTTTAACTTAGTAAGTTCTTGACATAATTGATCTGGAGTCTTAAGCTCCAAAGGGTCTTCTCGTCTTGTATTATTATGTCCGCTTCTGCACGGACAGATCAATTTCATTGACCTAAAAAGGGAGACAGTTAAGCCCTCGTTCTACCATTCATACAGGTCTTCATTTAAAAGACAAGTGATTGCGCTACCTTTGCACGGTCAAAATACCGCGGCCGTTTAACTTGTCACTGGGCAGGCGGGACCTCCTATACGTTGATTTTTGCGGGAGGCGATGTTTTTGGTAAACAGGCGAGGCTTGTGTTTGCCGAGTTCCTTCCTTTTTTTTTAGTCTTTCCTTGAGGAGTTGGGCCTTCCAGTGTGGGGGTAACGATTGGGCTATGTGGGGTTTGCTTGTCGTTTGGTGAGGTCATATTGCCCTCTTTGGTTGGGTTCGGTAATTGCTAGTGGGGGGTCCGATCTAGCATACACGTAGGCCGAGGAGAAGGGGTTTCCCTTCTTATTACTCATTTTAGCAGTATCTTTTCCATGGTAGCATGGAAGGGCCTAATATTATTGGGGGTTTTAGATTAAATATTTGGATAGTGGATTTTAGTCCGCAGGAGCTTTAACGCTTTCTGTTCAGATGGCTGCTTTTAGGCCCACTGAGGCGGGTATCTTATTTAATATAATCTTTAACCTCCTGATTGAGGTTGTGTCCTATTTCAAAGGGGCTGTACCCCCTTTGACTAACTCTCACATGTTTCTTTAGCTCTTGTTTGGAGTAGTTGTGAGTTAAGGAGTGTGAGGCTGAACTTCTATCCATTTTTTAGGCAACCAGCTATAACTAAGTTCGGTAGGTCTGTCACCTCTACCCGGGGATCTTCCCACTCTTTTGCCACAGAGACGGGTTGGCCCTAATTGATAGGCTGTCCCGGGGTAGCTCACTTAGTTTCGGGGGGCTGAACTAAAGTACACTTTGCTCAGAAGGACTGGCTAAATCATGATGCAAAAGGTACGAGGGTTAATCTCTGCTTTGTTGTGCTTTTATGATTTATTTCATTTCTCTTTCAGCATTCCCTTGCGGTACTTTTATTATTGCTATGAAGGGCCTTTTCTGTCTCACGTACTTAGGCGGTAAAATGTTTTGGTTTGATGTGGTGTGGTTTATGTTATATGTATTAATGTTGGTTTGGTAATTTAGGTGGTTAAGCTAGCTGTATAGCTCAGGATGATCCAATTTGCATGGATGTCTTCTCGGTGTAAGGGAGATGCTTGGCTGTCTCAGCCACATCCTGATTATTCCAAGTGCACCTTCCGGTACACTTACCATGTTACGACTTGCCTCCCCGTAATAGGATTTGTGTTATTAGGAATGTTAGGTTTGGATAGGGTAGGGGAGAGTGACGGGCGGTGTGTGCGCGCCTCAGAGCCTAATTCAAAAAGACTCTCTATTTGTTTTTTACTACTAAATCCACCTTTGGGCACTAATTTCAGAGTGCCGTCCGTAATATTCTGTTGTAGAAAATGTAGCCCATTTCTTCCCACTTCGTACGCTACACCTCGACCTGACGTTTTTGGGTAAGCCCGTTTTGCTTACTGTTAGACCTTCACAGGGTAAGCTGACGACGGCGGTATATAGGCGGGGAAAACAAGAAGTGGTGAGGTTTAACGGGGGTTATCGGTTCTAGAACAGGCTCCTCTAGGTGGGTCTGAGGCACCGCCAAGTCCTTTGGGTTTTAAGCTGTGCTTGTAGTACCCTGGCGGATGTAAGTGTAGGAGTGCATCTGGGTTTAAGGCTAAGCATAGTGGGGTATCTAATCCCAGTTTGTTTCTTAGCTTTCGTGGGGTCAGGGTCTTTATATATTTAAAGCTACTTTCGTGTGGGGGCTTCGTACCTTCGGAGTGCGTATGACGGCTTAGAGGGCCTTTGGCTTTATTTTAGGGACTCCTTAACCACCCTTTACGCCGTGGCTGTCAACTAGGGTCTTTCGTATAACCGCGGTGGCTGGCACGAATTTTACCGACCCTTTTAGCTTTAACTAAGTCAAGTTTACACTTATTGCTTAATGTTTATTACTGCTGAGTTCCCTTGGGGGTGTGGTGTAAGCAAGGCGTCTTGGGCTTAAGAGTTGTGCCTGATGCCAGCTCCTCGTCCCCGGGCAGGGGATTGAGGGCATTCTCACGGGGGTGCGGATACTTGCATGTATAAATTGGGCTAAAGCTGACAATAAAGTCAGGACCAAACCTTTGTGCCTGTGGAACGTTTTTAGGGTTCATCTTAACATCTTCAGTGTTATGCTTTGGCTTAAGCTACACTAGC